GAAAGTCTCAAATTCAGGATCTTCCGCTGCACGGATTTCCTGGGAAACAAAGTCATAGGCACGTAAGTTCAGAGCTAGGCCAACTACGCCAATAGCACTCATCCATAAACCGGTGACGGGTACAAATAGCATAAAGAAATGTAACCAACGTTTATTGGAAAAAGCAACACCAAAGATTTGGGACCAAAAGCGGTTAGCAGTGACCATTGAATAAGTTTCTTCAGCTTGAGTTGGATTAAAAGCACGGAAGGTATTTGCACCATCACCATCTTCGAATAGAGTGTTTTCTACGGTAGCCCCATGAATAGCGCATAGCAGAGCCGCACCTAATACTCCAGCAACTCCCATCATATGAAATGGGTTCAACGTCCAATTATGAAATCCTTGGAAGAAAAGGATGAATCGAAATATAGCTGCTACGCCAAAACTCGGTGCAAAGAACCAACCAGATTGTCCCAGTGGATAAATAAGGAATACAGAAACAAAAACAGCGATTGGACCAGAGAATGAAATTGCATTATAAGGCCGCAATTGAACAGACCGAGCAAGTTCAAATTGACGTAACATGAAACCTATTAGTCCAAAAGCCCCATGGAGAGCGACAAAAGTCCACAGACCACCTAATTGACACCAACGAGTAAAATCCCCTTGTGCTTCCGGGCCCCATAGTAGCAACAAAGAGTGTGCTAAACTATTGGCAGGGGTGGAAACTGCCGCGGTTAAGAAATTGCAACCTTCCAAATAGGAACTAGCCAATCCATGGGTATACCAAGAAGTTACAAAAGTAGTCCCTGTAAACCACCCCCCTAAAGCAAAATAAGCACAAGGAAAGAGCAATAGGCCGGACCATCCTACAAAAACGAAACGGTCTCTTCGTAACCAGTCGTCCATAATATCAAATAGATCATTTTCTTCTTTAGTAACTCTACCAAGGGCTATAGTCATAGTGATCCTCCTATTCAATTACTTCAACCATTTCCGAGCACCTCATCTTATTTCCAAGGCATATGATAATTTGATTATCTGTAGACGATTTCTTTCTCGTTCAATGCCCTTTTTCAACGGTCTCGAAGATAGAAATTTTGGATTTTTATCTATGGGGTCACAACCGAGGTCGTGGTAAATTCATGAATTTCATTCGATTAATTTTTCTTATACTCTTATACTATAGGAATAAGGAAATAAACATTTGAATTCAGCATTATTCCAGGATTCCTATTTCAAAGCCTATTTTTTAAGGGAAAACCCCTGTTTTCTCATTCGATTTTTATTGCATGGGTGGAAGAATAAAAATAGGATTCTGAAAAAAAAAGAAAGATATTGAAAAGAAAAATTGACTTTCGAAATCCGTTTTTATGTGTAACGGAAAAGAGTTGGGATTTCTTCTTATTCCTATAGAACGTTTAGTAACAAGAATATGAAATCGTAAATAGTGAAAAATTCTTGTCTTGCGTAGTCTAAGTCTAAGGAAATACAAAAAATCCGGTTATACAACAATTTCATCCACATCGAATTTTTATATCAGAATAGAGGATAGAAGTATCATTCAAGGGGTCAGGTCTACTTACTTTAGCTTTCTTTCCAATTTTATGGTGGCTTTGATAAGAATCCTTTTTGCTTTGTTGATAAATAATCAAAAAAAAGAATTTTTTTATAACCTGCTTTTTTTATTCTAACAAGTCCTATACGGAAATGCCCGAGGAAGAGAAAATATATATAACTGTCTCTCAACCTATATCGAATTTAGGAAAGAAAAAAGAAGAATTTTCTTCTTTTTTTTCTTATTAACATTAAGAAAAAAGAATATAACTAAAAAGGAATTGGCAATATAATTTTTATGCACTTTTAAAATGAAAAAAAGAAGAATTTTTTGCAATCGTTATTTCTTACCTCTGTTATATCACGAACACCTTTCGATTTGGAACGGGGAGAGATGGCTGAGTGGACTAAAGCGGCGGATTGCTAATCCGTTGTACAATTTTTTTGTACCGAGGGTTCGAATCCCTCTCTTTCCGCCCCCTTGGATCATTTGGGACTTTCGAATTGTAAGGAATTCTAACCCCCGGATTTTTTCATAGATAAATGTACGAAATAAATCCAATTTGTAAGAAAAAATTCCCAAAAATTGGGGATTTTTACTCTTCACGCCCAGGATTACGTCCTGGGTCATTAGATAAGAATCCAAAGATAAAGAGAGAAACAAAGAATATCACTACTGTATAAACAAAAAGTTTGAGAGTAAGCATTACATAATCTCCAAGATTTTTTTTTAAGGAATAGATTACCCGTTTTTCCTTACCACACAGATCCACTAGAATGGGTTTTGTTTATTTTGACACCTAAAAATGCAAAAATCAATTCTTAAAAAAAATAGCAAGAATTCCTTTATAATAAGCACTCTTATCAATATCAAAAATTCGTTTAGGTATTGTGTGGGTACCTAAAGGTACCCGCTCAACGTAGGTGCAGGGGGGTAGAAAGGCTGATCCAAGATTATTGCTGCAGCTATACATTCAATGTAGAAGAATTTGAATTTTAGAATCGAGGGTTCATAATATAAGACTTCTAGGCTCTTATCCATTTTTTTCTTTTTTGAAATAAATACATCATTCAATTTGGCGGACATAGACATAATAGTAAAGTAAAGATTTCATCGAAAACTTACAGCAGCTTGCCAAACAAACGCTAATAGAAAAAAGAGTACAGGTATGACAGGCATAACATCCACGATTGGGTTGAAAATGGCATAAGCTTCAGGTAATTTAGCGAAGAAAAAACTAGTTGGATTTGGATAAAGAAAAGAATTAAAACAGATACAGGTTAAACTAAGTATATTCGGCATAACAAGCATTTCGTTCTTGTAGAGTAGATAATTGGATTTTGATTGAGTTATTTTTCTAAGGGAAAAAGGAAAGGATTCAAAATCCTTTTTTCTTTAGACTTTCCCAAACACAAAATACCTCCTTGTGTTCGCATTCTCAAATGAGAATGGAAGAAATTCGACTTTCCTATAATATCTTAATAGAATTCCATGTAATGATCAATGCATTTTTTGAATTCTATATTATCCGTATGTCTAGAATCCTAGCAAGAAAATATTCCTCATTTTTATTTTTTAGGTAATTGAAGTGGGATTGACGAATAATATATAAACAAATACTGTTTATTAATGTCGCATAAAAGAAATGGGGCGTGGCCAAGTGGTAAGGCAGCGGGTTTTGGTCCCGTTACTCGGAGGTTCGAATCCTTCCGTCCCAGATTTTTTCTGATGAAACGAAAGATAGAATCGTATTGTCCCCTGCACAACACAAAAGTTTATTAAAGAGAATAATTCTCTCTTATGAACTCTTAGATTAGATGCATTTCTAGTCAAATTGAATATCTTTTATGTGTTTTGAAATTAGGACTTCTTAGATAAACTTTATACTCCATATCCATGAAGTGGAAATTCTTAAAGGATACATTTGACACCCAATGTGAAAGAAAAGAAGTACTCCTATTTCTTTTTCTCGAATTAAAGAACTCTTTTTCTCGAATTAAAGAACTAAAGTAAGTAAAAAAAAAAGAAAAAAAGGGGGGAGTATCCTAATTCTATGTTTCATGGCCAGATTAAAGAATAGGATGTTTTTAGTTTCAGCACAGGCCTTAAAACTTTTGACCAAGATCGGCGTGAGAAAAAAGAAAAGAGGTTCCATTCTACGGATAGGGACTCGATTTTTCTATTTTAGGTATTATATCTGATTTGCAAATATCCATTTCGAAATCAATGGAACGCGAGGATTAGAGATAAATGCATATATTCTGTCTACTCGACTTTCGAATTGATTGAAAAAAAAAATCATACTTTTTTATTTTTTCTTTCTTTTTTTATTCGAGTCAAAGAAGTATGAGAATTTTATAACTACCAAATAAAAACTGCCAATCTTTTCATTGGCAGAGTTTATTTGGTTAATAGTTAATTGTTTTTGTTACAGAAAAATATATTAGTAATTAAATTAATTAAACTTTTTGGGGGTTGGTAGTTTATTTATTGGAGAAAAGAGTAGATCCTTCTCACTTCAGGATTGATCATCTCGAGTTTTCTGTTAAGGATTGAAATTCAATAATAAATAAGTCTTAAGCAAACTTTTTTATTCATCTTTTTCGAACTATGTTTCATTCATATGATAGAATATGGGTTAAAATAAATTGGATCTTTGCGGAGTCTTCCCCGAGAAATACTTATTTCTTTTATCTTCATAGAAAGCAAGTTTGAATTAGTATACAAAACCAATGACTAATGACTATTCATGATTCCATCCATATTGGATCAATTTTCGATACCACTTTGTAATAAAATTAGAGGAATGTTATGGTAAAACTTCGTTTAAAACGATGTGGTAGAAAGCAACGTGCGACTTGAAGGACATGATCAATTGTGGATTTTGCTCTCCATCATTTTCCATAGTAATGAAAATGCTCTTAGCTCGACATAGTCTGTTTTATTTGTCCCGAATCGAATTTGCGCTGGGTTGTTTGTAAGTAACTGGGTTGTTTGTAAGTAAATAGTATACGATGGAGCTCGAGAGGACAGAATTTCTTTTTTATCAAGGGAAAGAATCTAGGGTTAGTGAAAACTAATAAATTAGGCCAACTTTGTCAGTCTATCCTTAATATAGAAATCGAAAGGTTAAAATTAAGAAAAAAGTCCAATTTTGGAAGATTGGAAAAACTTTTTCGATTAAAAGTCTATCAGAATTAATCGTTCATATTCGATTTCTATAGAAGAGGGAAATGGTTGATCGAAGGAAATAAGAAAAAAAGAAAGGGTATGTTGCTGCCCTTTTGAGAGAAAAAAGAATAGGAATTCCCGAAGTAATGTCTAAACCCAAGGATTTCACAAATCAAAGATAAAGGATTCCGGAACAAGTAAACGCGATTTTCAACCGTCTCAACAATAGAATTAGATCAGAATAATTAAAAAAAGTAAATTTGTTCGAGATAAGATAAAGAAAAGAGTTTATAGACGACTCAAAAAATTTCGAAGGATTTTTCTTTTCAAGTTTGTCAGTCAAAATTAGTCAACTTGAGTCATGAGTATAAATGATGAAATTGATTTTCTCTTTTCTGTAAGGAAATTAATGCAAGTCATAGTCTAATTTCTATCTACTTGTATTATAGACAGAGATTCGAATCATTTTCTCGAGCCGTATGAGGAGAAAACCTCCTATACGTTTCTAGGGGGGGCATTGTTTATCTACATCTATCCCAATAAGCTGTCTATCGAATCGTTGCAATTGATGTTCGATCTCGAAGAGAAGGAAGAGATCTTAGAAAAGTGGGTTTTTATGATCCGATAAAGAATCAAACTTGTTTAAATGTTCCAGTTATTCTCTATTTCCTTGAAAAGGGTGCTCAACCCACAAGAACTGTTTATGATATTTTAAGGAAGGCAGAATTCTTTAACGATAAAGAAAAAGAAAGAACTTTGAGTTAATTGAAGAACTAAATGAATAAATAAAGTAAGAGAGGGTCACTAGTACCCCTTAATTATTTAGACACAATTTGCCTCTTTCCTAGTCCTATTTTTTTTTTGCTGCATTTATGTCGTGCCAATCCAACAAAACCCTATATTTTATTTGTTTTTTGTATCTAATTGGTTTTCTTATCTTTGTAGTTACATTGACAAAGGTCTATTGAACAAATAGAATCTGTAGATAGATGGATCTCTTCTTTATGGTCACTCAATATTAGGTTAGGTATTTCTGTCTACACTTCGCCTAAATGATAGGGTTGCCCTTCTTGCATGTACTCTCATACAAAATTCTTTTATTTAAAGAAATTCAAATTGCTAAAAAAACGACAATTTTGCCATTGTGATTGAAGCCGTTCCTTTTTTAACCTTAGCGAAATTTCACCGGATCTGTTCATTTTGGTATTTGTGTATTTTTTTTAATGGACGCTAAAATCTTTCTTTTGATGTCTTGCTAATTCAATATTTTGACAGGGCCGTACGGTGTAATTCCACCGATTTTTGGATTTCGATCGTATCTAAGATCCTATTTTATCTGGGTTGCTAACTCAATGGTAGAGTACTCGGCTTTTAAGTGCGACTATGATCTTTTACACATTTGGATGAAGCAAAAAATTCGTCCAGACTCTTGGTAGAGTCTAGAAGACCACGACTGATCCTCAAAGGTAATGAAGGGAAAAAATAGCATGTCGTAATAAAATCAATTTCTTGAAAATTTTTGAATAAAAAAATTCCGATTTTCTAGGTCTAGCGAATAAATGGATAGAGCCTGGTTCTAATTCTGGTAAAATAAAAAGCAACGAGCTTAACTTCTTAATTGAAATGATTCCCCGATCTAATTAGACGTTAAAAATAGATTAGTGCCTGATGCGGGGAAAGGTTGGGTTTTCCTGTCAGTGGACCCCTCACCTTTTTTTTAGAAATCCTAATTATTCTTGATTATGGATTGAAAAGGGATGTTATGAATTGAATGTGTAAAAGAAGCAGTATATTGATAAAAACACCGTATTCCAAAGTCAAAAGAGCAATTGGCCTGCAAAAATAAAAGATTTGTTCTTTTTTTTGTAATTAAAACAAACAAAAACTAATTCGATAGAAAAGGGGCTAAAAAAGAAAAGATCTATGGATTAGACTTCTTTCCAGGGTTTGTATTAAAAAATGCAACATCCTGTTTTGACCATATTGCACTATGTATCATCATTTGATAAACCGAGAAATGCTTTTTTCTCTGATTCAAGTAGAAATACAAATGGAAAAATTCGAAGAGTATTCAGAAAAACAGAAATCTCGTCAACAATACTTCATCTACCCACTTCTCTTTCAGGAATATATTTATGCATTTGCCCATGATTATGGATTAAAAGGTTCTGAACCCGTGGAAATTCTTCGTTGTAATAACAAGAAATTTAGTTCACTACTTGTGAAACGTTTAATTATTCGAATGTATCAGCAGAATTTTTTGAGAAATTCGGTTAATCGTCCTAACCAAGATCGATTGTTGGATCACACCAATTATTTGTATTCTGAGTTTTATTCTCAGATTCTATCTGAGGGGTTTGCGATCGTTGTAGAAATCCCATTCCCACTAGTAGAATTATCTTGTTCAGAAGAAAAAAAAATACCAAAGTTTCAAAATTTACAATCTATTCATTCACTATTTCCCTTTTTAGAAGACAAATTTTTGCATTTACATTATCTATCACATATAGAAATACCCTATCCTATCCATTTAGAAATCTTGGTTCAACTCCTTGAATACCGGATCAAAGATGTTCCGTCTTTGCATTTATTGCGATTCTTTCTCAACTGTTATTCGAATTGGAATAGTCTTATTACTTCAATGAAATCCTTTTTTCTATTTTCAAAAGAAAATAAAAGACTATTTCGATTCCTATATAACTCTTATGTATCAGAATATGAATTTTTCTTGTTGTTTCTTCGTAAACAATCTTCTTGCTTACGATTAACATCTTCTGGAACCTTTCTGG